TGAGACCAATTTATCATATAGATGAGGATAAACTGGTGACCTCGGATATTAATGAAATCTATAGAAGAATTATCTATCGGAATAATACTCTTACAGATCTATTAACGACAAGTATAGCTACGCCAGAAGAATTAATAATATCTCAGGAAAAATTGCTACAAGAAGCAGTGGATGCACTTCTTGATAATGGAATCTGCGGACAACCAATGAGGGATGATCATAATAGAGTTTACAAGTCGCTTTCAGATGTAATTGAAGGCAAAGAAGGAAGAGTTCGCGAGACTCTGCTTGGTAAACGCGTCGATTATTCAGGGCGGTCAGTGATTGTCGTGGGCCCTTCACTTTCATTACATCGATGTGGATTGCCTCGCGAAATAGCAATAGAACTTTTCCAGGCATTTGTAATTCGTGACCTAATTAGAAAACATCTTGCTTCGAACATCGGAGTTGCTAAGAGTCAAATTCGTAAAAAAAAACCAATTGTATGGGAAATACTTCAAGAAATTCTGGATGACCATCCTGTATTGCTGAATAGAGCGCCTACTCTGCATAGATTAGGCATACAGGCATTCCTCCCCATTTTAGTAGAAGGGCGCGCTATTTGTTTACACCCATTAGTTTGTAAGGGCTTCAATGCGGACTTTGACGGGGATCAAATGGCTGTTCATGTGCCTTTATCTTTGGAGGCTCAAGCAGAGGCACGTTTACTTATGTTTTCTCATATGAATCTTTTGTCTCCAACTATTGGAGATCCCATTTCTGCACCAACTCAAGATATGCTTAGTGGACTCTATGTCTTAACGAGTGGAAATCGTCGGGGTATTTGTGTAAATAGGTATAATCCGTGTAATGGTAGAAACTATCAAAATGAAGATAATAACTATAAGTATACAAAAAAAAAAGAACCGTTTTTTTGTAACGCCTATGATGCAATTGGAGCTTTTCGGCAAAAACGAATCAATTTAGGTAGTCCTTTGTGGCTGCGGTGGCGACTAGATCAACGCGTTATTGCTGCAAGAGAAACTCCCATTGAAATTCACTATGAATCTTTGGGGACCTATTATGAGATTTATGGACACTATCTAATAGTAAGAAGTATAAAAAAAGAAATTCTTTATATATATATTCGAACCACTCTTGGGCATATTTCTCTTTATCGAGAAATAGAAGAAGCCATACAGGGGTTTTGGCAGGGCTGTTGTAATTCTATGCTACCAGCGGGAATTCGAGTCTCGCCGGGTTAACTAGGACTATAAAATTGCGGAATTTCTACGTGAATCAAGATCTAGAAAAGGAAGTTGTCCAATCACTGACTCAAACCCATTGTCAAATTCTACTCAGCGCAATATGGAGGTACTGATGGCAGAACGGCCCACTCAGGTCTTTCACAATAAAGTGATAGACGGAACTGCCATGAAACGACTTATTAGTCGATTTATTGATCACTATGGAATAGGATATACATCACATATCCTGGATCAAGTAAAGACTCTGGGTTTCCGACAAGCTACCGCCGCATCCATTTCATTAGGAATTGATGATCTTTTAACAATACCTTCTAAAAGATGGCTAGTTCAAGACGCTGAACAACAAAGTTTTATTTTGGAAAAACACCATCATTATGGGAATGTACACGCGGTAGAAAAATTACGTCAATCGATCGAGATCTGGTATGCCACAAGTGAATATTTGCGACAAGAAATGAATCCTAATTTTCGGATGACCGATCCTTTTAATCCAGTCCATATAATGTCTTTTTCGGGAGCCAGAGGAAATGCATCTCAGGTACATCAATTAGTAGGTATGAGAGGATTAATGTCGGATCCCCAAGGTCAAATGATTGATTTACCCATTCAAAGCAATTTACGCGAAGGACTCTCTTTAACAGAATATATTATTTCTTGCTACGGAGCCCGTAAAGGAGTTGTGGATACCGCTATCCGAACATCAGATGCAGGATACCTCACGCGCAGACTTGTTGAAGTAGTTCAACACATTGTTGTACGTCGAACAGATTGTGGCACCGTCCGAGGTATTTCTGTAAGTCCTCGAAATGGAATGATGACCGACAGGATTTTTATCCAAACATTAATTGGGCGTGTATTAGCGGATCATATATATATAGGTTCGCGATGCATTGCTACTAGAAATCAAGATATTGGGGTTGGACTTGTTAATAGATTCATAACTTTTAGAGCACAACCAATCTCTATTCGAACCCCCTTTACTTGTAGGAGTACATCTTGGATTTGTCAACTATGCTATGGCCGAAGCCCAGCTCACGACGACCTGGTTGAATTGGGAGAAGCTGTAGGTATTATTGCAGGTCAATCTATTGGAGAACCAGGTACTCAATTAACATTAAGAACTTTTCATACCGGCGGAGTATTCACAGGGGGTACTGCAGAACATGTCCGAGCCCCTTCTAATGGAAAAATAAAATTCAATGAGGATTTGGTTCATCCGACACGTACACGTCATGGACATCCTGCTTTTCTATGTTCTAGAGACTTGTATGTAACTATTGAAAGTGAAGATATTATACACAATGTGTGTATTCCGCCCAAAAGTTTTCTTTTAGTTCAAAACGATCAATATGTAGAATCAGAACAAGTCATTGCTGAGATTCGCGCGAGAACATCCACTTTGAATTTGAAAGAGAAGGTTCGAAAACATATTTATTCTGACTCAGAAGGCGAAATGCACTGGAATACCGATGTGTACCATGCACCTGAATTTACATATGGTAATATTCATCTCTTACCAAAAACAAGTCATTTATGGATATTATTAGGGGAGCCCTGGAGATCCAGTCCAGGCCCCTGTTCGATCCACAAGGATCAAGATCAAATGAACGCTTATTCTCTTTCTGTTAAGCGAAGATATATTTCTAACCCCTCAGTAACTAATAATCAAGTGAGACACAAATTTTTTAGTTCGTATTTTTCTGGTAAAAATCAAAAAGGAGATAGGATTCCTGATTATTCAGAACTTAATCGAATGACATGTACCGGTCGTTGTAATCTCAGAAATCCGGCCGTTCTCGAGGGGAATTCGGATTTATTGGCAAAGAGGCGAAGAAATAGAGTCATCATCCCACTCGAATCGATTCAAGAGGGCGAGAACCAATTAATACCTTCTTCAGGTATCTCAATTGAAATCCCCCGAAATGGTATTCTCCGTAGAAATAGTATTCTTGCTTATTTGGACGATCCTCGATATATAAGAAAGAGCTCGGGACTTACTAAATATGAGACTAGAGAACTGAATTCAATCGTTAATGAAGAGGAGTTGATTGAGTATCGAGGAGTCAAGGTATTTTGGCCAAAATACCAAAAGGAAGTAAATCCGTTTTTTTTTATTCCCGTGGAAGTCCACATTTTGGCCGAATCTTGTTCCATAATGGTACGGCACAATAGTATTATTGGGATAGATACACAAATCACTTTAAATAGAAGAAGTCGGGTAGGTGGATTGGTCCGAGTGAAGAAAAAAGCAGAAAAAATTAAACTAATAATCTTTTCTGGAGATATCCATTTTCCTGGAAAGACAAACAAGGCATTCCGATTGATACCACCAGGAGGGGGAAAACAAAATTCCAAAGAATACAAAAAATTGAAAAATTGGCTCTATATCCAACGAATGAAACTTTCCAGGTATGAAAAAAAATATTTTGTTTTGGTTCAACCTGTAGTCCCATATAAAAAAACGGATGGTATAAATTTAGGAAGACTTTTCCCACCGGATCTCTTGCAAGAAAGTGATAATCTACAACTTCGAGTTGTCAACTATATCCTTTATTACGACCCAATTCTTGAAATTTGGGACACAAGTATTCAATTAGTTCGGACTTGTTTAGTGTTGAATTGGGACCAAGACAAAAAGATCGAAAAGGCCTGTGCTTCCTTTGTTGAAATAAGGACAAATGGTTTAATTAGAGATTTTCTAAGAATCGACTTAGCGAAGTCACCTATTTTGTATACCGGAAAAAGAAATGATCTGTCGGGTTCAGGATTAATCTCTGAGAATGGATCAGATCGCGCTAATGTCAATCCGTTTTCTTCCATTTATTCCTATTCCAAGGCAAGGATTCAAGAATCCCTTAATCCAAATCAAGGAACTATTCATACGTTATTGAATCGAAATAAGGAATCTCAATCTTTGATAATTTTGTCATCATCCAATTGTTCTCGAACAGGCCCATTCAACGATGTAAAATCTCCCAATGTGATAAAAGAATCAATCAAAGAGGACCCCCTAATTCCAATTAGGAATCCGTTGGGCCCCTTAGGAACAGGCTTTCCAATTTATAATTTTGATTTCTTTTCCGATTTAATAACCCATAATCAAATCTTGGTAACTAACTATTTGCAACTTGACAATTTAAAACAGATTTTTCAAATACTTAAATATTATTTACTGGATGAAAAAGGTAAAATTTATAATCCCTATTCCTGCAGTAACATCATTTTGAATCCATTCAATTTGAATTGGTATTTTCTGCATTACAATTGTTGTGAAGAGACATCTACAATCGTTAGTCTTGGGCAGTTTCTTTGGGAAAATGTATGTATAGCCAAAAAAGGACCGCATTTAAAATCGGGTCAAGTTCTAATTCTTCAAGTTGACTCTGTGGTAATACGATCAGCTAAGCCTTATTTGGCTACTCCAGGAGCAACTGTTCATGGACATTATGGGGAAATCCTTTACGAAGGAGATACATTAGTTACATTTATATATGAAAAATCAAGATCTGGTGATATAACGCAAGGTCTTCCAAAAGTGGAACAGGTGTTAGAAGTGCGTTCGATTGATTCAATATCGATGAATCTCGAAAAGAGGATTGAGACTTGGAACAAATGTATAACAAGAATTCTTGGAATTCCTTGGGCATTCCTGATTGGTGCTGAGCTAACTATAGTGCAAAGTCGTATCTCTTTGGTTAATAAGGTTCAAAAGGTTTATCGATCCCAAGGGGTGCAGATACATAATAGGCATAT